TTATATTAATCTTTTGCGATTGAAACCATACGGAAAAATAACATTGCCATAAATTAACAAAATAATATTTCCATTTATTCATCAGAAGCGGCGTATCCTTTGTTGCCAGAATGGATTTTCCATGATATCTAACATAATGTAGGAAAGGATCCTTGAGCAACCCTAAGATCGCCGAAAAATTATTAACAAAGACTTTTAAAAAATGTTGTATTTTTCCATAGAATAAAATTCGCTCAAAAAAGACTTCATAAGATGTCGATCGTAAATGAGAAGACTGCTTCCGTAGAAAAAAAAAGATGGATTCGTATTCACATACATGAGAATTATATAAGAACAATAAAAATCTTGGATTCAAAATTGACTTTTTTTTACTATCAAAATTCTTCCAATTGCAATACTCGTATAGACAGAACCGAAAAAAATGCAAAGAAGAGGCATCTTTTACCCGGTAACGTAGGGTTTGAACCAAGATTTCTAGATGAATGGGGTAAGGTATTAGTACATCTAATACATAATTAAAATGTGAGAATTTGTCTTCTAAAAAGGGAAATATGGAATGAATTGATTGTAAATTGTAAGATTTTTTCAAATTTTTTCCTTCGAAAGAGGATCCCAACCTTAGGGAAAATGGAATTTCTACAATCACTGCAAATAAAACAGATATCATTTGATAATAGAAAAGATTGGTATGCCCCAGATTTGTGTTCAAATCCTTAGTGGGAATAATCAAACGATTCTGTTCGTACATTCGCAAAATTAAGCGTTTCACAATTAGTGAACTATATTTTTTGTCATAATCCGCATTTTCCAAGAAAATAGAGCGATTTCTATTTAATCTATTTAAACCGTGATCATAAGAAAGTACATAAATATACTCCCGAAAAAAAAGTGGATATAGAAAACTCTGTTGCCGAGCCCCATCGAACTCTAAATATCCTTGAAATTTCTCCATTTGGATTGAAATTCGATTTGAACTAAAAGTAAAGTCTTTATTTTCTTGAGTTCTGAAATGACACATAGTGCGATACAGTCAAAATAAGGTATTAGATTCCAAAGCAATAGATACCTCATAAACAGGTAGACTGCTAACCGGATTCTCTAATCTTTAATAGGTTTCTGTTCGTTATATTATAGGAATAGAATAACAAAACAAGATGATTAGAAATCCTTTATTTTTTTAACCTAATCGCTCTTTTGATTTTGGAAATATATATATTTTTTTATCAATATACTGCTTCTTTTACACATCCATCTCCAACCTAACCCAAACAGACTAGGGAAAAAATAATTAGGACTCACAAAAAAATTGATAATAACACGCAAGAAAAAAATTCCTTCCCATACCCGTATTAGGTACTAATCTAGTTTTAACATTTAATTAGATCGGGTAATTTTTCAAATTACGAATGGAAGCTCGTTTTTTTTTTTTTTTCTTGGAATCAGGAAAACTGGTTTTTTATCCATCCATTTATATTTATTCACTCGACCCAAATTGGAATTTTTTTTTTTTTTTTTTGTCGACACCGAAAACAAGGTTGTACCGATCAGAAAATAAAAAAGTGTTATCTGAATTCTCCCTTGATACGACATGCTATTTTTTCCGTTCATTCCTTTCAGGATCAGTCGTGGTCTTACAAACTCTACCGCAGATCTGGACGAATCCTTTTCTTCATACAAATGTGTAAAAGATGCTAGTCGCACTTAAAAGCCGAGTACTCTACCGTTGAGTTAGCAACCCCCCCCCAAAAAAAAAGAAAGTACTGCAAATATGTAGATACAACCAGAATAAAGAAAAAAAGCAACATCCAGTCATGTGTGCGTCAGGGATAAATAGATCTATTTCTCTATGAGAGAATTATATTTGGTCGATACACTGTTGTCAATATGATTGTGAATTTTTAATATAGCGAAAAGAATAGAAAATAGAAATAAAAAAGTTTCACCCCGTGGTTTGCTAGTTTATACAATGAATGAAAACTAAGCCGAGTAGGATAATCTCAAATCTTTATATATATATTTAGTTATTCATATAAAATATAAATATATATATATTTATAAAGTAATATATTAATATATATATTATGATTCAGAATTAATATATGTATTTTCTATACAGTATTATTTTCTATTTATACAAAATTGATAATTTCTATAGATCCAAAATTATTTTAATAAATTTGTTTATTATTATAAAACATGCTAGTTGCTAGCAGGGTATTTTTGAGTTTTCGTACCTTTAGGAAGAATACTAATAATAAATGGAAATTCTAATAAATCAAAATAAATATGATGGAAACCAAAGAGGAGGAAAGAAAAGAGTAGATCAAATTTGATACCAAGCTATATATGAGTCTTTCACACCCTCTTTTTTATATTTCATTAATTCAATTTCGTTTTATTAAGATTGAATTCCGTAAAAATACCTGCCTTCTTTGAAATATCATGAACTGTTCTTGTTGGTTGAGCGCCTTTTTTAAGGAAATCGAGAATAGCAGGAAGATTTAAATAAGTTTGATTAGTTATGGGATCATAAAAACCCACCTTCCGAAGATCTCTTCCTTCTCTTCGGGATCGAACATCAATTGCAACGATTCGATAAACGGCTCATTGGGATAGATGTATATGAATAATACCCCCCCCGAGAAACGTATAAGAGGCTTTGGCCTCGTACGGCTCGAGACAAAAATGCAATGAGTAGAAGTTAACTCTCTTTATAAAATTAAAATATTAAATAGATTAATAAAAACATTAAATCAATTAGCCAATATTGAAACCATAACTATTTTTTTTCATAAAAAGCGTTCGTAACATTCGTACTCTCGTAACTCAAGTTAAATAACTCTCAAATATCTCAACAGATAATCCTTAAGTACTCTTTTTATTGAGTAGTCTCTAACCCTTTTTTTGTTTGTCTCATTTTTTAGAATCAATTTTAATTCTTCATTCTGATCTAGTTGTTCAAACAATTGAAAATTGGATTTCCTTGTTTCAGAATTATTTATCCTTACTTTGAATCTTTGGGTTTAGACATTACTTCGGTGATCTTGAATCGTTTTATTAAAAAAGGGCAGCAACAAGCCCCTTATTTTGTTTATGATTTCTTTTCTTTCTATCAAAGAATCATACAAACGCTTGATTCACGCATGATAGACTTTTGATTCAAAGAATTTTACAATTTTAAGAAAATTTCCTTTTCTATTGTAAAATTACTTGAAAAGGCTTTTTTTCAATATAAAAATAAAAAGACTTACGAAGTTGTTCCAACTTATTGATTCGCACTAACCCTAGATCCTTACTCCTGCGAAAGTAAAAGTAATAAAAACTTTCTAGTCTCCTCGAGCTCCATCCTGTACTCTTTTTTATATTCAAAAAGGTGTAGGACTCTAGTAAAATAGAACACAAAATGTCGAGCCAAGAGCACCTATATTCCTAATATAAAAGGTGGCGGATCAAAACATCCACAGCAGATCATGTCCTTCAATTCAAGTCGCACGTTGCTTTCTACCACATCGTTTTAAACGAAGTTTTACCATAACATTCCTCTAGTTTGTGTAATTGATTCAATTATGGAATCATGAATAGTCATAGTTCAGCCAGTATATCGTAATCTATACTTTTTCTTTCTCTATGAATGGAATAGTGAATCTACGCGTAAAAGGTTCCGTCAGAATTAAAATAAATCCCATATTAAATTGTATATATGTCAAATCGAAATTTGAATAGAAATCTATATTTCTATATATATATATAGAAATATATTTTTTTATTCAAACTCGTAGAATCTATGGTTCTACCTTACTTATCCTACATCACTAAAAAAGCAAATAGATTTTTTTGTAATTTCGGTTGAAATAATAAAAAAGAAGTTTATTCTTCTTTTCATTTCAATATTTTAGTCTTAAAAAATATTGTATTTTTAAACAGAAGGAGAAAGATGGTGTACAAAAGCAATAGAAGATTGATTCCGTAATGACTAGACTCTGGGACGGAAGGATTCGAACCTCCGAATAGCGGGACCAAAACCCGTTGCCTTACCGCTTGGCTACGCCCCATTTTTATTTTTATTCAAGACTACTAAAAGAGTAATATTGCTATTGGTTGTTCGTCAATTCAATTTTAGCCCAAATGCAATATAGATTACATTGGTGCTATAGTTTTGACACGTGTAGATAGCAAATCAAACTTACTTTATTGATCATTACATAGAATTCAATTAAGATATTGTATGAAAATATTATTTCTTTAATTCTCATAAGAGAATGAAAGGATTTTTGATTGAGTAAGTTCAACAAAGTCTTTTTAGACTATCTTTCTTTATTTATTTTTTTCCTTATATAAAAAATATATTAATAACTCAATCAAAATTAAATTATCCACAAGAACACCAAATTTTGTTATGCTTAATATATTTAATTTGATCTGTATTTGTTTTAATTCGGCCCTTTTTTCAAGCACTTTTTTAGTCGCCAAATTGCCAGAGGCCTACGCCTTTTTGAATCCAATCGTAGATGTTATGCCCGTAATACCTCTTTTCTTTCTTCTCTTAGCCTTTGTTTGGCAAGCAGCTGTAAGTTTTCGATGAAATTCTTAATACTGTCTTAGAAAAATTCACGATTTTTATTCTTCCAACAATTCAAAAGATCAAAAAATCTTGACGTAGGAACGAACTCTCAATTCAAACATTGAATTTTTTTGGTAGCCATACTAAATCTGGATCATTTGATTTCCTCAGTTTTATCCTCTTTTCTCTAAATGAAAGAACTTAATTAGATTCGAGTTCACTCACAAAAAAACTATCTAGATATTTAGTATAAAAATAGAGAATCTATTCTCATTTTTTTTTTTTGAAAAAAAAAGTAAGATCTTGGAGATTGTGTAATGCTTACTCTCAAACTTTTTGTATACACTGTAGTTATATTCTTTGTTTCTCTCTTCATATTTGGATTCTTATCTAATGATCCAGGACGTAATCCGGGACGTGAAGAATAAAAAAGAAAGGTTTTTTATTACTTTATTTAATTTTTATTTAATTAGTGGAAATGTGCGAATTTTATTAGGATTTTATCTATTTCACATCATCAAAAAGCGGAAGGGAAAGAGAGGGATTCGAACCCTCGGTACGATTAACTCGTACAATGGATTAGCAATCCAACGCTTTAGTCCACTCAGCCATCTCTCCTAATCGAAAAGGGATACTATTAGACAAAAAAAGGGCTTGAAAAAACCCTTCTCTACTTTATTCTTAAAAAACTTTTTTTTTTTTTTTTTTTTAAAGATTATTCTATATAATACTTTAATTATATATATATTTTTTCATTTTCTCTATTTTATTATATATATTATATATATTATATAATTTATATAATTTCGTTTTTATTATATAAATAATATTAATTATATATTAATTATATATATATAATTAATATATATATATTACTATTATATAACTTTTTTATAGAACTTTCTCAGTAATTCTATTTACATAAAAAATGTAGATAAAGATTAGATAAAGAAAAGACTCGAACTCGAAAGAGAAATAAATAAAATCACAAAAATATAAATAGAGAATCCTTTTTGATTTTGTCTCGTCCAAACACAAATAAAAGATCATTTTTTTTTATAGCCTGGCCTGGTCAGTCCCCAGCCGGGCCTTTTTTTGTTAAAGTTAAAAAGACCCATCCGATGGATTTTTAGACAAAAAGGATCTGAAATAAAAAAAAAACGGAATCCTGCTTTGACTAATTTTATTAAGTCTGCGCTAGAATTTTCTCATTTTTTTTTCAGATTTTTTTCTCCCGATTACTTTGTTCGACAAAAGGTCAATTTATATATAATAATTGCATTGTAGCGGGTATAGTTTAGTGGTAAAAGTGTGATTCGTTCCTTTAACCCCTTTAATAGTTAAAGGGTCTCTCGGTTTGATTAATTTTCCGATCAAAAACTTTATTTCTTAAAAGGATTTAATCCTTTACCTTTCAATGAAAAATTCAAGGAAGATTATAGATTCTCGTAATTTGTATCCAAAGACTCTAATTAATTGTCAATTTGGATTCTTAAATTCCGAAACATAATTTTTGAATTGGATGACTATTTACAATTCAATAAGTATAACAAGAGGATCCATGGATAAAGCCAGAAAAGTTTCTTTCTAATCGTAACTAAATCTTCAGTTCTATTTTTTGTTTGGTATAGAAAAAATTGAAGCAAAATAGCTATTAAACGAGAACTTTGGTTTACTAAAGACATCGACATATTGTTTTAGCTCGGTGGAAACAAAATACTTTTCCTAAGGATTCCGTTAAATAGAAATAAAGAACGAAGTAACTAGAAAGATTGTTTGAGTTCGCCTTTTCTATCTTCTAGAAGGATCATCTATAAAGCAAAATTTTCTGTGAAAGCATCCAGACGGAAAAAAAGCTAACATAGATGTTATGAGTCAAATTTTGATTTCGTTCCCATCTTATTTTTTTTTATTTGGGAATTTCGCCATCCATCATAAAGGAGCCGAATGAAACCAAAGTTTCATGTTCGGTTTTGAATTAGAGACGTTAAAAATATAAAACTGATCAATCGACGTCGACTAAAACCCTTAGCCTTCCAAGCTAACGATGCGGGTTCGATTCCCGCTACCCGCTCTAAATTCTAAATTGCCCCCTTTTTATTAGAGACAATTTTCTCTATTAGAATTGTCTAATAGCAATTGTGTATTGAAGTGAATTCAATACACAATTGCTAAAAATATTTCGCACATTTAACAATTGGGAAGTTAAAAAAAAGCGAAAAGCGTCCATTGTCTAATGGATAGGACATAGGTCTTCTAAACCTTTGGTATAGGTTCAAATCCTATTGGACGCAATATCAATATAGATATAAATATATTGATATTTATCTATTATTTCCATTTCTATATATTATTATAGAATCTATTTTTATTCTATTTAAAAAAAAGATAAGAAATAAATAGAATAAGAAAGAAATTCTGAATGCTTTAAGATTTAATATTAAACAGATACAGATATTCGTTATATACTTCTTTCTATTATATATATACTTAACTTAATATACTTATATTTTTTATAATTTCTCCTGAAGTATAAAACGTTCCAGTTGCTCTTGAATACCTTCTTTCAAAAAGCTTTCTGCTTCAGCGGTTAATGTCTTGGTAGAGGCTATTATTTCTTGTAACTCAGGTTTATTTGTTTTTAAATAAGTGCGTAGCTGAACGAGAAATTTTCTTACTTGTCCAATTTCTAATCCATCCAGATAACCATTTGTTCCGGTATAAATGGTCATTATCTGTTCTTCCACTGTTAGCGGGGCTGATTGGGATTGTTTCAGTAACTCACGCAATCGTTGACCTCTTGCCAATTGATTCTGAGTAGCTTTATCGAGATCAGAAGAAAATTGGGCAAAGGCTTCTAATTCAGCGAATTGAGCCAATTCCAATTTTAATTTTCCAGCTACCTGTTTCATAGCTTTAATTTGAGCGGCAGATCCTAC